TTAATTAGATTATTATATTACAAACATATAGTATTTATTAACCTTTCAAAGATATATATAATAAAAAAGGGGAATCACTTAATTTCCTTTTCCCGCTTTCCCGGCCGACACAATATTTTTTATCATTAGATCTATCATTAAATTTTTGTCTATACTAAATAGAAGTTTTTTTTTAGTAAAAAAAAAAAAAAAAACTACTATAATTATATTGCTATTTATATATATATAAATAGCAATATAGATAAATAGCAATATATATGTAAACTAATAATAGGAATTTTTAACGAATGGAATCAAGAAGGACAAGATCGACACAAGAAAAGGAATTTTAGACATCCTTTTCTTGTGTCGCCGATTTATGGTTCCCTCTTTTTTTCTGCGCTTGCTTTACTTATCTTATTTTAGTATTTTAGTAAAATTTTTCCATTCTAATAGAAAAAAACTCTTAATTATTGCTACATTCTATCAATTTCAATTGGTCAATAACGACAGAGTTACATCACACCCCTTCCCATAAAAAAAAATTGTATTGAAAAATAAATAAAAGGGGTAAAGTGAATTCTTCTCAATATACATACTAGGATTAGGACGATGATACAAGTAATTTCCTGACATTTGGTCGAAAAGGACTAGAAAATCTAAAGAGAGGCAAAAGGCTTTTCATAATTTTTTTGGTTCTTTTTTACGACTTTTATAAAGCTAAATAGACAGATCTAAAAATTCATTTCGGATAATTGAACCTTCTCAAACTGTTTCTTTTTAAGAACCAAAAAGATTTGTGCCAAAACAACCGATCCTAAGAAGAACAAAAGTCCTTGGACACGTAATGGATCTTGAAGTACTATTTCCGCATCCCCCTGACCAAATCCACCCACATTAGGATTACTCGTTAATGGTTGATCGAGTTTAATGGATTCGCCCTCTGAAACAAGAAGTTCTAGGCCTCGAGGAATAATATCAATCACTTGGCGTCCATTCGATGCATCCACTATGGTTATTTCGTATCCCCCCTTTTCTTTTCGTAAAATTTTGCTTATTATCCCTCCTGCCGTAGCATTATAAACTGTATTGTTACTTTTGCTACCATCAGGATAAATCTGGCCCCTTCCCCTGTTTCCGCCTACGTATATAGGATATTTTAAGAAGTGAACATCTTTATTAGTAGTAGGGTCTGGGGCAAGAATAGGAAAGGTTATTTCACTATATTTTTGACCAGGAACAGGACCTATCACAAGAATATTTTTATTATTGGGGCGATAATTCTGAAAAGATAGATTTCCTATCTTTTCTTTCATCTCGGGTGAAATACGATCAGGGGGGGCTAATTCAAACCCCTCCGGTAAAATAAGAACAGCTCCCACATTCAAAGCTCCTTTTTTACCATTAGCTAGAACTTGTTTTAGTTGCATATCATAAGGAATTTTAACAACTGCTTCAAATACAGTATCAGGAAGTACCGCTTGTGGAACCTCAATATCCACGGGCTTATTAGCTAAATGGCAATTGGCACATACAATACGCCCAGTTGCCTCTCGTGGATTTTCATAATTCTGCTGGGCAAAAATCGGATATGCACTTGAAATGGATGCCCAAGTTATTATATATATCATGAGTGAGACAGATATGGAGCGAGTAATCTCTTCCCTTATCCAAGAAAAGGTTTTTCTAGTTTGCATGGTCCAATCATTTATCCCGAAAATTTCTACAATAAAGTTAGGTAGGTTGATAATATACTTCCCTAGCCACAATTCTGCTATTTACGTTTACTGAAAAAAATAAATTTTTTTTGTTGAAATATACACGGAATACCTCGTGGGTAAAAAGAGTAAAGTAAATACGACTTTGATTTGGTTATGATGTATAAGGTAAGAAAGATTAGAATTGGATCAGCGAATCATTTTTTAGTCATTTATTGCATGATAAATCACTACAAGTGATGGAGATACACGATTTAAATAACGAAAGATCCAATATTTAAAAATTGTATCAAGAATGACTGGAAAGGTAGAAACTAGACCAGATAAAATTTGCTCATAATGAGCAAACCCAAAATCTTTGTAAATATAACCAATCATTAGTTCCCAACCGTGAGGCGAATGGAATCCGATACATAAATCAGTTAATAAAAGAATAGAAAAAGCTTTAATTGTATCACTTAAATTATATAGGAATTCTTGAACCCAAGAATTCAGAAAAAAAAGCTTTTCCTTACCCCAAAAGGAATAACCACTTAGAATAACGAAAGATATTAGATTTGTCGAGAAGTGCAAGATTGTATGGATACGATACTCATTGTGTATCTTGATGAATTGGATCGTTTCTTTGTGGATTCCTAGACGAAATTGTTGTAAATTGGTTTCTGGGTATTCCTTTATCATTTCATCCAGCTGGAATAGTTCCTCTAATTGTATGAATTTTTCTAGAACACTTTTTTCTTGAATATCATTCAAAAAGGTTTCGCATTGTCTAGTATTCCACCAATTAGTAATCCAAGTTTTCAAACTTTTATTACAGCAGAGAGAGATCAACCAGGGCAAAAAGACTATAGATGTAAAATAAAAAAAAGGAATGAATGTTTTCTTTTTTGCCATTTTGAATCTGTGAATTGTTAATGAACCTGCCTCATTTGTTGATTCTATTAGATCTAATATTTCTATCGAGCATGAGTTTCTATTATAATTCGAATAGAATGTATTCAGCCTATGAATCCATTTTCTCTTTTTCTTTTGATTCAATACTTAGTCTTTGCTTTGAATCTATAAAGAATACAGAAATAGACTCAGAATACACTTCCAATTTGAATCAATAAAAACTTTTTGTTTCTAGGATGTTATTCCGACTTTTTTCGATCAACACTAAAAGAACGTTTTCAAATTTCTATATGAAGAAACTCCTTTTCTATCAAATATATCAAAAAAAATGAGCCTAAAAGAATAGATGAATGTTCAATTTAAAAAATAAAGAAATTCTTTAGTTTTTTCTTCCTACTGCCAAAGCGTTTAGTCTTTTAAAATTAATTCATTTCAAAAAACTTCAATTGGTACACGCAAGAAGTAAGCCAATTCGGCAGCTTTTTGCTCAATTTCTCGTGTAGTAAAATTCTCATCAGTACTAATTAAAGGAATAGCCCCTTGACCTCGAATTTCCATATAAAGGACACGCCGAGCAGAAACACCCTCTTTAACTTCTATTCTGATGGACTGAATATCTTTCATAAGGAATCGTAAAAAGATGCGACGACTTTTTCCAGGAAATCCCCAACGAAAAATACGCACTATTCCTTCTTTTCGGTCGAAAAGATCATAACCACTACCCACATTCCACAAAATAGTGCACCACAAATAGCAACTAATAAAGAGACCTGCGATCCCATAGAAAGACATCACAATCCCTTGCGGAAAAAAAACGATTTGCTGAGACGGAAATAACGATATAAAATTTCTACCAAGATAACTGGAAGTTCCAACCAATACGAATCCTAATGAACCTAAAAATAGTATAAAGGCCCAGAAGAAATTACTTTTTTTTCGAGACCCCGTTATAAATTCTATCCATATAGATTCTGATCGCCAACTCATATATATTAGATCCAGTTATACAATTTTTTGGAATTGAGAAAATATGACTTTCCTTTTTTTCAAAGTGACTCTCATCAACTATTTTGTTGTGAACCTTTACCTTAGGAGTAATTCATATAATTTTTTATATCTAAAATAATAACATGTCCTTCCTTTATATGATCCCCTATAGCTATATACATACAAATAAATACATTGACTTGAATTTCATACATCGGCCCGATGATGATACTTTTTTCAAAAGAGCGCAAATTTATTTACCCATATAATACGTTTACACATGCATAAGAGCTTTTTTTAATTTATGTTTGTAGGAATCTATGTGTTATACAATATTCTACCAAATGGGTCTTATCGAATCGAAGTTTTTAAAATAAAAAAAAGGAGTGATACGATTAGGTCTCATCCGATCTAAAAAATCTTATTTTTTTGAATATGAAGAAATAAAGAAGCCATTGCAAGTGCCGGAAAGACTAGGCCTACTAAAGGCACAAAAATAGAGGGTAAGTTGTTGAAAGTTGTCATAAAATGGGTACCTCAATTTAATATTTGTACCTGTTATTGTTATATTCTGAATTCTAAAGATATATTAGAATATCTTGTATTTTTATTATTTTTATTATTTATATTATATAATTATACTTAAGTATCTTTAAGTAAATATATATCTAATACAAATATACAACCTAATAGAAATAGAATAAAAAATTAGGTACAAGAAGCGCCAAAATAAATAAATGGACTTATTCATCTTTCAAAATAAACAAAATAAAATAGATGTATCATAATCCCTATGATTCTTTTTGTTATTTTTGTATTCTATTTCTATGTAGTGATTAATAAATAATTTTTTTTTTTTACATTACAAATTTCTACACAATTTATTAGAATCTGATCCAAAAACAGGGAGTTTTCGGGAAATGCAATAAAGATGGAAGACTCTCTATAGATCTGTATATATCTCTATTTGAGATATCTATACATATGCAAGCAAGAGAGGAAAACGAACTTTGTTTTATTTGTCTAGTCGAATTTGAACTTCCCGAAAACAAGAATTAACTTTTTATCTTGTTGATAGAGGTTTACTGAGTAGTAAACATAAAAAAAAATGATTCTAAATAAAAATGCATTTTTCAGGGTTTTCGTTTAATTCTGATAAGCTAACTGTTATATTTGATTTAATTTTTGTTCAAAGGAAAAAAAGCATGGAGCTGAAATAACTCACTCAGAACACCTTTTAAAGTATTACGTGGTACAATTGCATCCAACAAGCCCTTACGTAATAAAGATTCAGCCGCCTGTGAACCTTCAGGCATGGCTTTTTTCAATGTTTGTTCAATTACTCTTTTACCCGCAAACGCAATATAGGCATAGGGTTCGGCAATAATAATATCCCCCAACATACCAAAACTAGCTGTCACC